TTTAATGTTTATTTCTACACCCGTCTTTTTTTAGGGGGCCTGCAGCCATTATGTGGCATAGGGGTTACATCCCGTACGAAACTTAAAAGTATACCACTTCTACGAATAGCTCGTAATGCTGCATCTCTTCCGAGACCGGGACCTTTTATCATGACTTCGGCTCGTTGCATACCTTGATCCGCTACTGCTCGAATAGCATTTCCTGCTGCGGTTTGAGCAGCAAATGGTGTCCCTCTTCTTGTACCCCTGAATCCACAAGTACCGGCGGAGGACCAAGAAATCACCCGCCCCCGTACATCTGTAATAGTCACAATGGTGTTGTTGAAACTTGCTTGAACATGAATAACGCCTTTTGGTATTCGACGTGTACTTTTACGTGAACCAATACGTCCAGTCCTACGCGAACCACTTCTTGGTATATATTTTGCCATATTTTATCATTTCATAAATATAAGTCCGAGATATATGGATATATCCATTTCATGTCAAAACAGATCCTTTATTTTGATTTGTTCATCGGTTCCTTTATAGAGTCCCTTTGCAAAAGATTATCCTTGTCTTTGTTTATGTCTCGGGTTGGAACAAATTACTATAATTCGTCCCCTCCTACGGATCAGTCGACATTTTTCACAAATTTTACGAATGGAGGCCCTTATTTTCATATTTGTTATTCCTTAACTTAATTTCGAATGTACTTTATTGGAAGAAAATAAGTTTCTTGAAAATTTTGAACTGTGAATTGTATCCTCATGAAAGGAATGTTGCAAAACCTCCTAATCATTCGAATCCTTATTGTGGAGTCTATAAGTTATACGCCCTCTATTTGAATCATAACGACTTACTTCAATTTTGATTCTATCTACAGGTGTACACGTATAAAACTGTGTCGAACCCTTCCTGAAACAGAACTTAAAATCTGACTTTATTATTTAAACGAACCCCGAGCATACCATTTGAAAGTGCTTCAGTAATTAAACCTTCCTGAATCCATTCATTTTTGTTCTTTCATTCCAGGCAAACCCCCCTTGAAGTATCAACTAATGTAGGAGGAGTGATATTAGACAACTTGTCTTTTTTTCGTTTTTTTTCACAAATCCAATAGGAAGTTCCAGATACAATTCGGATAGCAGAAAGATTACCATATATAACACAAAATTTCTCCGCCGATTCTTTCTAGTCGAGCCTCCCGGTCTGTCATTATACCCCGAGAAGTAGAGAGAATTACAATCCCCATCCCGTCTAAAATTCTAGGAATTCGTTGATAGTTAGAATAGATTCGGAGACCAGGTCGACTGATTCGTTTTAAATTTAAAATAGTTCTATATGGTCTTTTCCTATTCCTTCTATGGCGTAGGGTTAAAACCAAAAAAGATTTGTTGTTTTCCACAAGTTTCCTTACGTTTTCGAGAAAACCCTCTCGTAAAAGTATTTTAACAATGTTTTCGGTGATATTAGTAGACGCTATTCGAACCGTTCCTTTTCTATCCATGTCAGCATTTCGTATAGAAGTTATTATGTCAGCAATAATGTCCTTACCCATGATAAACTTAAATTATTGTTACTTCCCAATTTTGATATAATCAACATGTTCTTTTTATTTATGAAAATTATGAAAAGTATATGCGTGAGACATAATCTACTAATTTATCTATTTTAATTAAATACTATCACTCTATCGTGATCTCATCTTATAATACTTCAGGTGCTAATGAAACTATTTTAGTAAAATTTAACTGTCTCAATTCCCGGGCGATCGCGCCAAAAACTCGAGTTCCTTTTGGATTTCCTTCTTGATCAATGACAACTGCAGCATTGTCATCATATCGTATTATCATACCGTTGTCACGCTTGAGTTCTTTACAAGTACGTACAATTACAGCTCTGATCACTTCTGATCTTTCTAGAGGCGTATTTGGTACTGCTTCCTTGATCACAGCAACAATAACGTCACCAATATGAGCATATCGGCGATTACTAGCTCCTATGATTCGAATACACATTAATTCTCGGGCCCCGCTGTTGTCTGCTACATTCAAATGGGTTTGAGGTTGAATCATATCATTTTTTGAATCTGTTTTTTTAATGTAAAGTAAAGCAAAGGACGAAGTAAAAAAAAAAAAGAAAACCTGCAATTGTTTTTTTTATACCCAAGACTTCTTTCCTTTGGTTCTACATTCCTATCCAGAAATAATGAATTGAGTTCTTATAGGCATTTTCGACGCCGCTATTGAAATAGCCTTTCGAGCTATATTTTCGGCTACTCCACCCATTTCATAAAGTATTCGACCCGGTTTAACGACGGCTACCCAATATTCGGGGGATCCTTTCCCCGAACCCATACGGGTTTCCGTGGGTCTTACTGTAACGGGTTTATCTGGAAATATACGTACCCATATTTTTCCACCGCGGCGTACATTTCGTGTCATTGCGCGTCGCCCTGCTTCGATTTGTCTAGATGTGATCCAAGCGGGTTCAAGTGCTTGAAGAGCATATCTACCGAAACAAATATGATTACCTCGATACGATATTCCTTTCATTCTTCCTCTATGTTGTTTACGGAATCTTGTTCTTTTGGGGTTATAGTTGATGGTTCTTTCTCAATTACATCTCTACTACAGAACTGGACATGAGAATTTCTTCTCATCCAGCTCCTCGCGAATGAAATGGAAACGACTAAAAAAGATTTTATCAAGATATACATTTATTTAATAAAGAATATACAGAATCATAGGATTCTTTGAAATTTCATCTAATTAATCTATGCGAAATTTGTATATCGTTTTTAGATCTATAGATCTAAAATTAAACACGTATTCTATTTATAGATAATGTCAATGTCGTTTTTTTTATAACATTATAACAAATCTTTATTTTGTTTTGTCTTTAATTTATCAATCTAATAAAATTAAAATAAAACTTTCGCGGGCGAATATTTACTCTTTCAATATCTATTTCAGTTGTAGGGTTAGTCCACGACCTCTCTGAATAAAAGAACTGGTTCCTGGTTCGTTCCGCCATCCCGCCCAATGAATTATTAAGATTCATTTTCAATAGAATCTTAATAATTCACGGGTTCCATCGTTCCCATTGCTTCTTGATTAATGGTTAGGTCTGAATTCTCCAACGGAGTCCTTAATGAAATTTGTTCTTAAGTCAATTTTCTCAGTCTTTATTGACTCGAGGCTCTTGATTTTTTTGTGGATTCATCTAATTATGGATGAATCATTATTAATGCTTTATTACACTGCTTTTTATGAGATGACTCATAGACCTTACATATTGGAATTCTATATCATTGATATTTTCTTTCTCTCTTTCTCTCATCCTTCCATTTATCCGCATACTTTTCTATTTCGCTTCACAACTTATAACTTCATAACTCATAATCAGATTGGTTTTTTTATGTTTATGCAAAAACGGATTTCAGTTGCTACAATGATATGACCAATATATTATATCTTGACTGGTTCTTTGGATCCAGATAATGCGAAGCAATGAGTTGGTTATTAGTGCTATAGTTATTAGTTCATACTATGGGCCGGTCCATTTTTTTCAATCCTAGTCCTAAAAAAACCAACGAGTCACACACTAAGCATAGCAAGTATATAAAATGATTAATCGAATTTTTATTCAACCCTATAGAATTGCGAAATTGCTCATTTTTGTTTTGATTGAACATCAAAAAAATGAAAGAGTTTGGCCTTTTTTGTTCTATTTCCATCACTGGGTAGAATGTAAAGACAGGTAAAGTCTTATTATTCTTCGTCTCCAAATATCCAAATTTTGATTCCTAATACCCCATATATAGTTCGAACTGTATAGGAACAATAATCAATTTTAGCTCCAATGGTTTGTAGAGGAACCCTACCTTCTCTGATCCATTCGACGCGTGCAATTTCTTTTCCATCGATACGCCCTGCAATTTGTACTTGAATTCCTTTTGTATCTGCCTGTTCAGTTAATTCAATAGCTTTTTTCATTGCTTTTCGAAAAGAAACTCTATTCTTTAATTGTCCCGCTATAAATTCTGCAAGAATATTAGGGTGTCCATAAGGATTTGAAATTCTTGTAATAGCAATGTTTAGTTTTCGGTTCACACAATTAAGTTCTTTTTGTACATTCATTTGTAATTCTTCGATTCTTCGCGATCGATTTTCTATTAATAATTTTGGGAATCCTATATAGATTATGACCTGAATTAGATCGATTCTTTTTTGAATCTCTATCCGTGCAATTCCCTCAACACCGGAGGATATTCTCATATTTTTTTGTACATAATTCTTAATACAGTCTCGAATTTTTTGATCTTCTTGTAGACCTTCGGAATAATTTTTTGGCTGTGCAAACCAAAGAGAATGATGACTTTGTGTTGTACCAAGTCGGAAACCAAGTGGATTTATTTTTTGTCCCATAAGCCCCCACTACTATATGTATCATGATATGTCAGATTTGTGTTCTTATTTTTATTTGTCAATCCAGGTTTTTTTGAGCACATTAAAAAATCTTCATAATAGTTTTCATAGAAGTATATATCTTTCAAAACAATAGTTATATGACAAGTGGGTCTTGTTATCAGATAACTCCGCCCTCGAGCTCGAGGCTTTAATCTTTTCGCAGAAGTAGCCTCGTTCACTTGGGCTTTACTAATGACTAAGTTAGCTTCGTTGAAACCCCTATTGTGACTAGCATTTGCTGCTGCAGAATAAACCAATTTTAAAATGGGATAACATGCTCGATAAGGCATGAGTTCTAGTATCATAAGGGTTTCTTCGTAAGAACGCCCCCGAATCTGATCAATTACCCTTCGGGCTTTGTGAGCAGACATACGTATATATTGACCTAAAGCGTATACTTCATCTAGGTTCTTCTTTCTCCTCTTTATCATAAGCATAAGGTTCACCTCTCACCAATGAATCGATATTCACTTTATTAACGATTAACGACGGGATCTATTATCATTTTTTGCATGTCCACGGAAATTTATAGTGGGCGCAAATTCT